CCTCTCCTGATGGTTGGTCAAATAATAAAAACGTTGTATTTTCCGGTACATCATTATGGATTGGATTAGTCTTTCTGGTAGCTATTCTGAATTCTCTCATTTCTTGAATTTGTTTAGTATTTAGTAACCCGATACAAAAGAAATAAAAAGAAAGGACCTTTTTTTCGAAAAAATTTGGATTGTGATACACATTAAAATGCTATTTGCGTTCCGAATTATTACCTCTTCTCTTTCATTATTATGAAATTCCATTGCCATTAGAATATTGATTGACAGACAATTAATAAAAAGAAAACTCTAATAGAAAATGAAACGGTCGACCCAGACATAGACGGTCGACCCAGGCGGATATACCCTATAAAATATATGCCGTAGCGAGCGTAGTTCAATGGTAAAACATCTCCTTGCCAAGGAGAAGATACGGGTTCGATTCCCGCCGCTCGCCAGCTTAATTTAGTAAGCTACTATGATAAAAAATTCAGTCTAGTTGACTACTTAACTACTTATATTAAATTAAGTAGTTGTTAGTCTAGTACCGTATCCCTTCCTATCTTATCCTTCCTTTGCACCCGACTCAAAAAAAAGAGTTCTTTGGGGGCGAAAATCAAACTTGCCAAGAGGGTTCCCTAAACCGTGGATTCACCGAGACAAACTGCTTTTAAAGGGGGATAGACTGTGCCTTTCTTTTATTTCTTTTTTCTTTTCTGCCTGCTGAATAAAAAAAAAAGGGTTGGATATAGCCCTCTACCATATCTATACAAATAGAATAGTCCATTTATATGGACTGCTAAGTGCGGAGACGGGAATCGAACCCGTGACCTCAAGGTTATGAGCCTCGTGAGCTACCAAACTGCTCTACTCCGCTCTGTAGGGCCGAAAACAGGTGGACGAAAAAGGTTGAATACAAGTTTCTACCATGTCTAGACAACTAGAATAGTCTTTTTATACAGAATGAAGCGGGTAGCGGGAATCGAACCCGCATCGTTAGCTTGGAAGGCTAGGGGTTATAGTCGACGTTGGTTGATTTTTTTTAACGTCTCTAATTCAAAACCGAACATGAAATTTGGATTTCATTCGGCTCCTTTATGGATATTCTCACCACTTAACATCTATGTCAGCTTTTCTGTCTGAATGGAACCAAGGCTCTCGGCTTTCTAGATGATCCCTATAGAATAGGAGATAGAAATTCTACTAAATATCTATCTAATCTACTTACTTCGTTCCCTAATTTCATTCAAGAGATCCTGAGGAAAAGAGTTGGGTTTCCACCGAGCTGAAACAATATACTGATGGTTCTAGTAAACCAAAACTATCGTTTTTAGCTATTGGGCTTCCATTTCCTTTTTAAACAAAAGAAGATTTAGTTACGATTGGAAATCAATTTTTGTGTATCTTCATCCATAGATCCTTTACTCATATTTATTCAATTGGAATACTTAATCCAATGCAAAATTCTGCTTCGCGACTCTGTACTCATAATCGAATTTGTATTTTGCATGCAAATTCAATTAGTCTTTGGATACTAATCGCGAGAATGTATATTCTTCCTCAATATGCTATTGAGAGGAAAAGGATTAAACCCTTTATAAGAACTAAAGTTTTCATCGGAATATGAATATAAAAAAACTTAAGGATGCCTTAAGTATATCATTTCAAATTCAGTTATTAATAGAACGAATCACACTTTTACCACTAAACTATACCCGCTACATGTAGATTATGATACCAACGCTACCCTTTGTCAAGAGTAGCCATTCGAGAAGGGGGCTAATTCCACCTTCTCGAATCAAACGGAGAAAGTTCATGACAGTGAGCGGTTGGTACTTCAATCGCGGGCCTTTACTTTAGGATTTAGATAGCCCCTCTCTAGTCTGTAAAATACATCTCTTCTTACCATGCCAATAGGGTAAGAACCAAATGTATGCATTTCGATTAGGATCGTATTCTACGGTTACGACTACAATGATCATTATTTGTTTTGCGAGGACGTAAATGTGCCAAACTGATGTAAGGAATAGTTTGATTATTCCTACAATATACACTAAGAAATATAGGGGGGCAGTACAGTCCCCATAAATCCCTTTCTTCTTTTTCTTTTTTGTTCAGAATTGAACAAAGAAATTGGGAAAGATGTTTTCTGTCTCCACTTATCATGAAGTCCGAGCCATAGGGAAGGAGTGAGATGATTTGAAAAAATTCATCATAGACTTCCTCTATCGCTTGAGAGAAGCAACAAACAAAGAGTCATAACTTAAAAAGAAAAGCGGATAGTAATCGACAGATTTACCTGATGAAAATTTACATCAGAGGACTCTGATGAGGACTCCTCGAACTCTTCATAAGGAGGATCCGGAAATTCTCTGGTTAGTCGATCCTCTCCATTTACCAATTTCCTCCCCTCTTTTCCACTCAATTCTAGTTTATTAGATTCTTGTTTAAAAGAATCAAAGAAGATGAATAGAACTAAGAACACATAAAAAAGAGTATAGTGGACCAAGACCACTACCAAACGTTCCTCCTAAGAATCATATTCGGTATCTGTTCCCTTCCTTTTCACCCTAGGATCGGGAATCCAGAATCCTCCTTTTTCCTAGTGTTCGGAAACGTAAAACCTTGAACCTGGAGAAGTTAGGTATGTAGGATATCGTTTTTCTTTTTTGTTGGGCAAGCAGTAGAATAATTTTTATACTCTACAGTATAAATTAGATTGCCCACTTTTTCGAATAAAATTGTTGATAAAACTCCAACATAGTTTGTTCAAAATGCACCAGAATCCTTGGAGAATATTCAAGTACCCCATTTCCAAGGGGTACCTGTTGAAAATCGCTTCAACAAATCCGTCCAAAACTTTTTAAGAAAAATGGAAAAGTTTTGAACTCGAAGGTTTTTCCAAGGGATGCCTGTTAAAAATTGTTTCAATCTCTCACCAAAACAGATAAGAAGTATATCACTGAAAATTAATACCCAGCCATATGGGTATATGAAGACCGCGAATTCCTTTATACCCCACCCAATTAGAATTAGGGGAAATAAAACATAAATGGAGAAAGTTCTCATCATAAGATTAGCCAATAGAAGAAAAAAGTCCCTAATTCTGCAGAACATTCTGAGCACGTGAAAAGTGAATAGCCTAAAGATAAAAAAAACAAAGTCTACCATTTTTTTAACAGCAGTTCTTATTGCCCCTTTGGCCTTATTTGGCCCATTGTTGTATCCGATTTAACAATTGATACATATTTGTTCTCCTCTTCAAAAAAAAAAAATGGAACTTCTGGCCTTTGGTTTGGTGAGTCGTCCGAGATCGTGTTTCCATACCTATGAACTTACCCTCTTCAAGTATATCGGATACTAATAATAATTTTTGAGTGTGTCAACTCTCTGTTCACGTATTTTATTATACGTTATACGTATTTATTTATATAATATATTACCTCTACTTTGTGCAAGTGATAAGAGAGAATATGAAAGATTTTCTTATTTTTTGTTTTTTTGATTTTCTCAAGATTTTTAACCTCGCCATGAATAAACTTCTATATCTCGATATATAGAAAATAAAATCTCTACATATATCTCTATATATACATATATTATGTACATTAATATATACATATATTATGTACATTAATATATACATATATTATGTACATTATGCAGTAGACCCAGAATGGTAAACGGAAGTGGCTAATTTTTGAATAAAAAGCCCTTTTAACTCAGTGGTAGAGTAATGCCATGGTAAGGCATAAGTCATCGGTTCAAATCCGATAAAGGGCTTTTCGCTTAGTGGTAGAGTAATGCCATGGTAAGACGGAAGTCATCGGTTCGAATCCGAGAAAGTACTTTTCTACTAAATTCATTCACTTAAAAAAAAAACACAAAAAATGTCTCTATTTTTTCTTGAATTTTATGACTTAGTTTAGTGTGAGATGCCCACATTTTTGGTCTGAATACTAAACGAAGCACAGAGTTGAAATTGCAAAAAAGAAATGAAATTGGAGTCTTTTTCCTGTTAGAGCAATCAAATCAATACCTGTACTGAACTAACCTAGAATCCTTTTTATTAATCTATTCTTATTGTATACCCTTTAAACGAATTTCCCTAAAAAGGATGGGTTGATCCGTGAATTAACCTAACCATCAACTAAAAAAAATCCTATGAAAGAATAACAGAAAAGTAGGAAAGACTCTTTGCTTTGATCTAGTTATACTCTTCGAGTATATTGACAATTCCAAAAAACTGCTCATACTATCATTATAGTATAATGACGAGTGGTTGTATATGGCGCTATCGTCTAGTGATGCCCCTATCGTCTAGTGGTTCAGGACATCTCTCTTTCAAGGAGGCAGCGGGGATTCGACTTCCCCTGGGGGTAGGGAGTATTATAAAAAGAGGTTAATCATAGATTATCAAAAACCCTAGAATAAATTCTTCCTGGGTCGATGCCCGAGCGGTTAATGGGGACGGACTGTAAATTCGTTGACGATATGTCTACGCTGGTTCAAATCCAGCTCGGCCCAAAAATCTAGGGCTTCGTGAATATGAACTAAATCCATTTTTTTTATGGAAGAAAAAAAAATATCTGATCCATAGAAATAAAGGATAAAGAGAAAAGGTAAATTTTTTTAGAATCCATATCTCTTTGATTCTTTTCTTACAAATCAAAGAGTTTTTCTTATTGAAAGGCAGATTATCATTTATTTTTAGGGATAAAAAATCGCGACATACTAGTTATGCCACTCTCACTATACCCACATATCCTATGTGGGTATGTAGTATATGATTCGTCTATTTCTTAGAGTACGACAGACGAATCGAATCTTCTTATGGTTCTATTTAAGAATAGGTATGCCATACACCTCGCAGGGATTGTAGTTCAATTGGTCAGAGCACCGCCCTGTCAAGGCGGAAGCTGCGGGTTCGAGCCCCGTCAGTCCCGAACTAGGGTTCAATGAATGGACAAATTCATCGTTCCCTTTTTTCATAAAAAATTTACCTGAAAAAAAAAGGGGGGACAGGAGGCAAGATCAAATATCTATGGGGCACCCTTACTTCACTTTTTTTATTTCGCATTTCTCAGTAAAAAGAGAGCTGTATAGGAATTTTTTTCACTAGTTCCGGTTGATAAGGAAAGACGTACATATCATACGTGGATTAGTATAATTTAGGATATTACTCTATTTTTATGATGATACCATCCTTATCTTAACTTCCTATTCGACTCTTATGGAATAGAGTACCGGTATTTTACCGGAATCCATACATAAATCGTATTCGTTTATTGTTAGAGAATGAATTTAATATAATTAGTTCCTTTTTGGGGGTTAAACCACACCCCTTCCATTTTGTAGTTCCAACTTTGTTTGTGTATGTTCAATGAATAATTGGAAAGAATCTACCTCATTCTCAGTCCATTTGCCGACTCCTTTTTTTTATGGATCTGCTCTCATTTTTAGACCCAAAAAAGCAGATATTGATAGTAACCTAATAAAATAAAAACCAAGCAAACGCTCTTTTTCCTAAATTTAAATATTGGATCTTTTTTATTTAAGATCCTCTTTTCTCCATCTCATTTCTACTTCTACTGCTTATTTGGATGTCTATGTGACCCATAGAAAGTCGGTCATATAATACATACATACATAATTGTATGTATAACTATAAGAAAAAGGAAGGGAAATTGGATAAGATAAGAAAGATTCTGGGTTATACATATAGAAAAGCAAAAGTAGAAAAAGATGAAAAATAGAGGGGGTTCCGAATCCAATCAAAAAATCTATTTTAGTCTTAGTATGAATAAGGGATCCTCCTATGTTATATTATTCCACTATCAACCATGAATTGATTTGATAGATCCGATATTCATAATATTGAATGGATTCAGTATTATCAGAATGCAAGTCCCCCCCTTGAATTTACAGGATACCCCTTTTTCCTCTCCATGGGATTACATCCCGAGTTATTGTGAAAAAAAAAAGAAAGAGGTTATGGAAGTAAATATTCTCGCATTTATTGCTACTGCATTGTTCATTCTAGTTCCTACTGCCTTTTTACTTATTATTTATGTAAAAACAGCCAGCCAAAATGATTAATTGGAATTCCAATTAATCATTGAAGAAATGAAAAAGGGATTAAAGAAAATAAAAATCCAAGTCTTAAATGAAAGGATCTGGTTGGAATCATAAAGTGTGGTAGAAAGAACTACATATAGTTTTTTCTACGACACTTTAGATTCTTTCTATTATATTATCTTGAATCTGAATCTACATAGAATAGATTAGTAGATTGAAATAGTAGTCTAATTCAACTTCTTTTTTCAATGCATCCACTTAATTTCAATCAAGTCAAAATCAAAAAAATCAAGTCAAAATCAAAAAAATCGAAGACAATTCTTCATTGAAAGAATCCATGGAGGGGGAGAAAAATAATACGAGAATAGACTATAGTAAAAGAAAAAAAAGTAAAAGGAAAAAACCTGCGAATCTTTCATGCTTAAAAATGCCGCGAGATGCTTCACGCGAGATCCTTCAAAAAAAAAGAACATAAAAAATTTTCTAAGAATAAGAAAAGAGTATAAATGGAAAATGTGCGATATGTTGTGAATAGCTTCGTGTAAGAAAGTCTAATTTTCTTATGTATAGAACTTTATTTTTACTCGTCACTTCTAGTAGAAATTATGAATTACTATAATCGCTCTTTCTATTCTATTAATTACTATAATTGCTCTTTCTATTCTATTTTCTATTATAGTAGAATAGAACGACTCTTTCTTAAAAGAGTTTCTTACAAGAGTGAAACAAAACTAAAGAAATAGAGAAAAAATAAAGTTTGGCAAAATGATTAATGCAAAACGATCAATTAAAGAAAAGAGTTGATACTACAATTCGACTACTCAATCAATTAGTAGTATCCCTAGAGTCCACTCCTCCCCCATACTACTAGCGAAAGAGAAAATGTAAAGACTACCATTAAAGCAGCCCAAGCGAGACTTACTATATCCATGTAAATTATGTCTCCTATTTCTATGAAGGAATTATTCTACTATTGATCAATAATCATAGTGGAATCAAGGGTACAGAGTCAAAAGGCCATTCTGCCCTAAGACTATGGATGAATCAGTTAAAGGAATTTACTCCTAACAAATTCTTATATGATTTCTAGTAGAATTGGAGAGTATTAAGTATAAATATGATACATAGCCCTTTTCCCTAAAAAAGAGTAGGGGGATGTCCTGAATAGAAGACGCGGGAATAGAGATATTTTTTCTTCCTTTTGTTACCTTTTTTTATAAGCAAAGGACGTCAGAATATACCATAAAATTGGGATAGATAAATATTTATTGGATACCTACCTTACCCCTGTTTATTTTTTACCTAAACCCTACTACCCCGCTTTCTATCTTTCTATGAAAGAGTGAGTAGACCTTATCCACAACTCCGAAATTGATTTTTGATCAGCCTATTCAATCTGATTCTCGACAGAATAAGTAGCCTTTATTTTAGTGTATGTAGGTAGCATAAGATGTACGAAGTGTATGTAGTAAGATGTACGATAAATAAAATGTATGATAATTAGGAAGTCTTGATATTTCTTCGCAAAGTCCCTTCTTCAATCTTAGATTGAAAAAAGAATGCCCCTTAGGGACCTTTGGATACGAAGATTTCTGACATCTTAGCCTCGTAGTTTTAAATTCCCGAATCGAATCAATTCAAATTAATAAAAGAATAAGGAAACGCTACCCCATCCCTATTGGTAACCGTTTGGGCCACTGCCGCCAAAACAAACCCTAGTTTGAGGATAGAACTATGGTATGGATTCTCAAAATCCAGTATCGCCAGACCTAGTTACTCTCTTGCGCCAACTTATGGGGGGTACGAAATTGATCAGGCGGCACCCAGATTTGAACTGGGGATAAAGGATTTGCAGTCCCCTGCCTTACCACTTGGCCATGCCGCCAAAAAATTCGATCTAAAATCGAGAAAAGAACAAGTATTCATCCACATCTTCTTACTAAAACCCCTTTTCTTTTATCTTGAATCTAATTCTACTTACTTTTTTCCAATATTTTGCAAAAAATCTATTTCTGCTTTTTTGGATCCTGTTTCGCTTATTCTCCTCGATGGATTCTATCTTAAAACACACATTGCTAACACTAGAAAACTTCCCTTTTCCTTCTATTCTATTGAGATGACAAAGGAGAAAAAGTGGATTTCCAGTCACAGGCTGCAAAATTCAGAACAAATTGGAACCATTAACTAGAATTTTATTTTTTTTTTTTTGAATTGCAGTTGTGAACGACTCTTAAATCGGTATTCTCTCCCCCCATTCCTTTTAATGGCATAATAAAATTGAATAAATGTTTCCCTAATCTGTATATAGGTAAACTCCAGGTCCGAACAGCATTATTATCTATGGATCCCCCTTATGTACATATCCCTATGGGGAATCGTGCTTTAATTTTTCATTGCATTAAATATCTTGAATAAAAAAAAGAGGAAATTTGCTCTAATATAGATTATGGCCTGGCCTTCTTGGCCCACCCAAGTGAAATTACGATAAAAGGAAGGATATGTGGATAGGTGGATAACTAGATTGGCAAGTACTTAAAAAATAAAGTACTTACTTTATTTTAGGATTTTACAAAGAAATCCTTTATTTTCCAGCAATTCTACTACTACAATACGAAACAAAAAATAACCTTCAAATTCTTTTTGAAAATTAAACTAAGCGTGCTATTCTAAATCGAACTAAAGTCAAACTTTCTAGTGCTTATAAATTATTATGACTTTATCCCTTTCATAGAAAGGAGATAAAACGAGAAATCTTTGCTATCCAATCTGATTAGAATATCATAAAGTTTAAGTGGCATAATTTTTTTCTAGGACTGTTTTCTCAATTCATTTTCATTCCATTTCTACCCCTGCCAAATTCGAACTTTCGTCGAAATTGTCTCTATTCATATGTATGAAATACATATATGAAATACGTATGTGGAGTTCCCTAGAATTTCATGTGATTCAGTAAACAGAATATAGATTCCATGATTGCTAGATTGATCCGTAGGGATTGATGAAGAGTGAGCTGATAATGGAATTTTTCTTCGATAAATAGGAAACTTAAGATTAAGATGCTCCGGAATGGAAATGAGGGAATGTCCACAATACCCGGATTTAGTCAGATCCAATTCGAGGGATTTTGTAGGTTCATTAATAAAGGCTTGGCAGAAGAACTTGAGAAGTTTCCAACAATTAAAGATCCAGATCACGAAATTGCATTTCAATTATTTGCGAAAGGATATCAATTGCTAGAACCCTCGATAAAAGAAAGGGATGCTGTGTATGAATCACTCACCTATTCTTCCGAATTATATGTATCTGCGAGATTAATTTTTGGTTTCGATGTGCAAAAGCAAACCATTTCTATCGGAAACATTCCTATAATGAATTCCTTAGGAACCTTTATAATAAATGGAATATATCGAATTGTGATCAATCAAATATTGCTAAGTCCTGGTATTTACTACCGCTCGGAATTAGACCATAAGGGAATTTCTCTATACACCGGGACTATAATATCAGATTGGGGAGGAAGATCGGAATTAGCAATTGATAAAAAAGAAAGGATATGGGCTCGCGTGAGTAGAAAACAAAAGATATCTATTTTAGTTCTATCATCAGCTATGGGTTTGAATCTAAGAGAAATTTTAGATAATGTTTCCTACCCCGAAATTTTTTTGTCTTTCCCGAATGCTAAGGAGAAGAAGAGGATTGAGTCAAAAGAAAAAGCTATTTTGGAGTTTTATCAACAATTTGCTTGTGTAGGTGGGGACCTGGTATTTTCGGAGTCCTTATGTGAGGAATTACAAAAGAAATTTTTTCAACAAAAATGTGAATTAGGAAGAGTTGGTCGACGAAATATGAATCGGAGACTGAATCTTGATATACCTCAGAACAATACATTCTTGTTACCACGAGATGTATTGGCCGCTACGGATCATTTGATTGGAATGAAATTTGGAACGGGTATACTTGACGATGACGATATGAATCACTTGAAAAATAAACGTATTCGTTCGGTTGCGGATCTGTTACAAGATCAATTCGGACTGGCTCTTGGCCGTTTACAACATGCGGTTCAAAAAACTATCCGTAGAGTATTCATACGTCAATCGAAACCGACTCCACAAACTTTGGTAACTCCAACTTCAACTTCGATTTTATTAATAACTACTTATGAGACCTTTTTTGGCACATACCCCTTATCTCAAGTTTTTGATCAAACCAACCCATTGACACAAACGGTTCATGGGCGAAAAGTGAGTTGTTTGGGTCCTGGAGGATTGACGGGAAGAACTGCAAGTTTTCGGAGCCGAGATATTCATCCGAGCCACTATGGGCGTATTTGTCCAATTGACACGTCCGAAGGAATCAATGTTGGACTTACTGGATCCTTAGCTATTCATGCGAGAATTGATCACTGGTGGGGGTCTATAGAGAGTCCGTTTTATGAAATATCTGAGAAAGCAAAAGAAAAAAAAGGGAGACAGGTGGTTTATTTATCACCAAATAGAGATGAATATTATATGATAGCAGCAGGAAATTCTTTGTCCTTGAATCAGGGTATTCAGGAAGAACAGGTTGTTCCAGCTAGATACCGTCAAGAATTCCTGACTATTGCATGGGAACAGATTCATGTTAGAAGTATTTTTCCTTTCCAATATTTTTCTATTGGAGGTTCTCTCATTCCTTTTATTGAGCATAATGATGCGAATCGGGCTTTAATGAGTTCTAATATGCAGCGCCAAGCAGTTCCACTTTCTCGGTCCGAGAAGTGCATTGTTGGAACTGGATTGGAACGCCAAACAGCTCTAGATTCGAGGGTTTCCGTTATAGCCGAACGCGAGGGAAAGATCATTTCTAGTGATAGTCACAAGATCCTTTTATCAAGTAGTGGGAAGACTATAAGTATTCCTTTAGTTGCCCATCGGCGCTCTAACAAAAATACTTGTATGCACCAAAAACCTCGGTTTCCGAGGGGTAAATCCATTAAAAAAGGGCAAATTTTAGCGGAGGGAGCAGCTACAGTTGGTGGGGAACTTGCTTTAGGAAAAAACATTTTAGTAGCTTATATGCCTTGGGAGGGTTACAATTTTGAAGACGCAGTACTAATTAGCGAACGTTTGGTATATGAGGATATTTATACTTCTTTTCACATCCGAAAATATGAAATTCAGACGGATACGACAAGCCAAGGCTCCGCGGAAAAAATCACTAAAGAAATACCACATCTAGAAGAACATTTACTCCGCAATTTGGACAGAAATGGAGTTGTGAGGTTGGGATCCTGGGTAGAAACTGGCGATATTTTAGTAGGTAAATTAACGCCTCAGATAGCGAGCGAATCGTCGTATATCGCGGAAGCTGGATTATTACGGGCTATTTTTGGTCTTGAGGTATCCACTTCAAAAGAAACTTCTCTCAAACTACCTATAGGTGGAAGAGGGCGCGTTATCGATGTGAAATGGATCCAGAGGGACCCCCTCGACATAATGGTTCGTGTATATATTTTACAGAAACGTGAAATAAAAGTAGGGGATAAAGTAGCCGGAAGACACGGGAATAAGGGGATCATTTCCAAAATTTTGCCTAGGCAAGATATGCCCTATTTGCAAGATGGAACGCCTGTTGATATGGTCTTCAATCCCTTAGGAGTACCCTCACGAATGAATGTGGGACAAATATTTGAAAGCTCGCTCGGATTAGCAGGGGATCTGCTAAAGAAACATTATAGAATAGCACCCTTTGATGAGAGATATGAGCAAGAGGCTTCAAGAAAACTTGTGTTTTCGGAATTATATGAAGCCAGTAAACAAACAAAAAATCCATGGGTATTTGAACCCGAGTACCCGGGAAAAAGCAGAATATTTGATGGAAGAACAGGGGATCCCTTCGAACAACCTGTTCTAATAGGGAAGTCCTATATCTTAAAATTAATTCATCAAGTTGATGAGAAAATCCATGGACGTTCTACTGGGCCCTACTCACTTGTTACCCAACAACCCGTTAGAGGAAGAGCCAAGCAAGGGGGACAACGAGTAGGAGAAATGGAAGTTTGGGCTTTAGAAGGATTTGGTGTTGCTCATATTTTACAAGAGATACTTACTTATAAATCTGATCATCTTATAGCTCGCCAAGAAATACTTAATGCTACGATCTGGGGAAAAAGAGTGCCTAATCACGAGGATCCTCCAGAATCTTTTCGAGTGCTCGTTCGAGAACTACGATCTTTGGCTCTAGAACTGAACCATTTCCTTGTATCTGAGAAGAACTTTCAGATTAATAGGGAGGATGTTTGATCGGACTAAATATAAATTCTTTTCTTATTTCTATTTTATGATTGACCAATATAAACATAAACAACTTCAAATTGGACTCGTTTCCCCTCAACAAATAAAGGCTTGGGCTAACAAAATCCTACCTAATGGGGAAGTCGTTGGCGAAGTCACAAGGCCCTCCACTTTTCATTATAAAACCGATAAACCAGAAAAAGATGGATTGTTTTGCGAAAGAATCTTTGGACCCATAAAAAGCGGAATTTGTGCTTGTGGAAATTCTCGAGCGAGCGTAGCTGAAAATGAAGACGAAAGATTTTGCCAAAAATGCGGGGTAGAATTTGTTGATTCTCGGATACGAAGATATCAAATGGGATACATCAAACTGGCATGTCCAGTGACTCATGTGTGGTATTTGAAAGGTCTTCCTAGTTATATCGCGAATCTTTTAGATAAACCCCTTAAGAAATTGGAGGGCCTAGTATACGGCGATTTCTCTTTTGCTAGGCCCAGCGCTAAAAAACCCACTTTCTTACGATTACGAGGTTTATTCGAAGATGAAATTTCATCCTGTAACCACAGCATTTCTCCTTTTTTTTCTACCCCAGGCTTTGCAACATTTAGAAATCGGGAAATTGCGACAGGAGCAGGTGCTATTAGAGAACAATTAGCGGATTTGGATTTGCGAATTATTATAGAGAATTCCTTGGTTGAATGGAAGGAATTGGAAGACGAGGGGTATAGTGGAGATGAATGGGAAGATAGAAAAAGACGAATAAGAAAAGTTTTTTTGATTAGACGCATGCAATTGGCGAAACATTTTATTCAAACAAATGTAGAACCAGAATGGATGGTTTTGTGCTTATTACCGGTTCTTCCTCCGGAATTGAGACCCATTGTTTATAGGTCTGGGGATAAAGTAGTGACTTCGGATATTAATGAACTTTATAAGAGAGTTATCCGTCGGAACAACAACCTTGCCTATCTATTAAAAAGAAGTGAATTAGCGCCAGCAGATTTAGTAATGTGCCAGGAAAAATTGGTACAAGAAGCCGTGGATACACTTCTTGATAGTGGGTCCCGCGGGCAACCGACGAGGGATGGTCACAATAAAGTATACAAGTCACTTTCAGATGTAATTGAGGGTAAAGAGGGGAGGTTTCGGGAGACTCTGCTTGGGAAACGGGTCGATTACTCGGGGCGTTCTGTCATTGTTGTGGGTCCTTCGCTTTCATTACATCAATGTGGATTACCTCTAGAGATAGCAATAAAGCTTTTTCAGCTATTTGTAATTCGCGATTTAATCACGAAACGTGCTACTTCTAATGTCAGGATTGCTAAAAGGAAAATTTGGGAAAAGGAACCTATTGTATGGGAAATACTTCAAGAAGTTATGCGGGGGCATCCTGTACTGTTGAACAGAGCACCTACCCTGCATAGATTAGGCATACAGGCCTTCCAACCCACTTTAGTAGAGGGGCGTACTATTTGTTTACATCCATTAGTGTGTAAGGGTTTCAATGCGGACTTTGATGGGGATCAAATGGCTGTTCATCTCCCTTTATCCTTGGAAGCTCAGGCGGAAGCCCGTTTACTTATGTTTTCTCATATGAATCTCCTATCTCCCGCTATTGGAGATCCTATTTGCGTGCCAACCCAAGACATGCTTATCGGACTTTATGTATTAACGATCGGAAACCGTCTAGGTATTTGTGCAAATAGATATAATAGTTGCGGAAACTATCCAAATAAAAAAGTAAACTACAATAATAATAATTATTATAAGTATACGAAAGATAAAGAACCCCATTTTTCTAGTTCCTATGATGCACTGGGAGCTTATAGACAGAAACGAATCGGTTTAAACAGTCCCTTGTGGCTCCGATGGAAACTAGATCAACGCGTCATTGGGTCAAGAGAAGTTCCGATTGAAGTTCAATATGAATCTTTTGGGACTTATCATGAGATTTATGCCCACTATCTAATAGTGGGAAATAGAAAAAAAGAAATCCGTTCTATATACATTCGAACCACTCTTGGTCATATTTCTTTTTATAGAGAAATAGAGGAAGCCATACAAGGATTTAGTCGGGCCTATTCATACACTATCTAAACAAGGAAGTTAGATTCGGCGATGCCCCTTTCGGGGGGCATTCCGATTTCGCTAGTACCATCTTTTTTGCCGCGCAAATACAGATTGAGATTGAGGAAAGGGAGTAAATTAAGTTTTCGAATCACTGACTCAGGCCCATTGTCGAATCCTACTCAGCAATTGTCGAATCCTACTCAGCCAAAAAAGGGGGTACTTATGTATGGCGGAACGGGCCAACCTGGTCTTTCATAATAAAGAGATAGACGGAACTGCTATGAAACGACTTATTAGCAGATTAATAGATCATTTCGGAATGGGATATACATCCCATATACTGGATCAAATAAAGACTCTGGGCTTCCATCAAGCCACTACTACATCGATTTCTTTAGGAATCGAGGATCTTTTAACAATACCCTCTAAAGGATGGTTAGTCCAAGACGCGGAACAACAGAGTTTTCTTTTGGAGAAACACTATTATTATGGGGCTGTACACGCGGTAGAAAAATTACGCCAATCCGTTGAGATATGGTATGCTACAAGTGAATATTTGAAACAAGAAATGAATTCGAATTTTCGGATAACGGATCCTTCTAATCCAGTCTATCTAATGTCTTTTTCAGGAGCCAGAGGAAATGCATCTCAGGTACACCAATTAGTAGGTATGAGAGGGTTAATGGCGGATCCTCAAGGACAAATGATTGATTTACCTATTCAAAGCAATTTACGCGAGGGACTTTCTTTGACAGAATATATAATTTCCTGCTACGGAGCCCGCAAAGGCGTTGTAGATACTGCTGTACGAACAGCGGATGCTGGATATCTTACACGTAGACTTGTTGAAGTAGTTCAACATATTATTGTGCGTAGAAGAGATTGTGGTACTATCCGAGGTATTTCTGTGAGTCCTCAAAATGGGATGACGGAAAAACTTTTTGTCCAAACACTAATTGGTCGTGTATTAGCAGACGATATATATATCGGTTCACGATGCATTGCTGCTCGAAATCAAGATATTGGAATTGGATTAGTCAATCGATTCATAACTGCCTTTCGAGCACAACCGTTTCGAGCACAACCAATATATATTAGAACCCCCTTTACTTGCCGGAGCACATCTTGGATCTGTCAATTATGTTATGGTCGGAGTCCCACTCATGGCGGTCTGGTCGAATTGGGGGAAGCTGTAGGTATTATTGCGGGTCAATCAATTGGGGAGCCAGGGACTCAACTAACATTAAGAACTTTTCATACAGGTGGAGTATTCACAGGGGGTACTGCCGACCTTGTACGATCCCCCTCGAATGGAAAAATCCAATTCAATGAGGATTTGGTTCACCCCACACGTACCCGTCATGGGCAGCCTGCTTTTCTATGCTATATAGACTTGCATGTAACTATTCAGAGTCAGGATATTCTACATAGTGTGAATATTCCGTTAAAAAGCTTGATTCTAGTGCAAAATGATCAATATGTAGAATCCGAACAAGTAATTGCGGAGATTCGTGCCGGAACGTCCACTTTGCATTTTAAAGAAAAGGTACAAAAGCATATTTATTCCGAATCAGACGGGGAAATGCACTGGAGTACTGATGTTTACCATGCGCCCGAATATCAATATGGTAATCTTCATCGATTACCAAAAACAAGCCATTTATGGATATTGTCAGTAAGTATGTGCAGATCCAGTATAGCATCTTTTTCGCTCCACAAGGATCAAGATCAAATGAATACTTATTCTTTTTCTGTTGACGGAAGATATATCTTTGACCTCTCAATGGCTAATGATCAAGTAAGACATAGACTGTTGGATACTTTTGGTAAAAAAGATAGGGAAATTCTTGATTATTTAACGCCAGATCGAATCGTGTCCAACAGTCATTGGAATTTTATCTATCCTTCTATTCTTCAAGAGAATTCGGATTTGTTGGCGAAAAAGCGAAGAAATAGGTTCGTCATTCCATTACAATATCATCAAGAACAAGAGAAAGAGCTAATATCCTGTTTGGGGATTTCGATTGAAATACCCTTTATGGGTGTTTTACGTAGAAATACTATTTTTGCTTATTTTGACGATCCACGATACAGAAAAGATAAAAGGGGTTCAGGAATTGTTAAATTTAGATATAGGACCCTAGAGGAAGAATATCGGACCCGAGAGGAAGAGTATAGGACTCGAGAGGAAGATTCAGAGGACGAATATGAGGGCCCAGAGAACGAATATAGGACCCGAGAGGACGAATATGAAACCCTAGAAGATGAATATGGGATCCTAGAGGACGAATATGAAACCCTAGAAGACGAATATGGGATCCTAGAAGACGAATATAGGACTCTAGAGAAAGACTCAGAGGAAGAATACGGGAGCCCAGAGAACGAATATAAGACCCGAAAGGACGAATATGGAACTCTAGAGGAAGACTCAGAAGAAGAATATGCGAGCCCTGAAGATGGCTCAGAGAACGAATATGGGACTTTAGAAGAAGACTCAGAGGAAGACTCAGAGGACGAATATGGGAGCCCAGAGGAAGATTCTATCTTAAAAAAAGAGGGTTTTATTGAGCATCGAGGAACAAAAGAATTTAGTATAAAATACCAAAAAGAAGTAGATCGGTTTTTTTTCATTCTTCAAGAACTGCATATCTTGCCGAGATCCTCATCCCTAAAGGTACTTGACAATAGTATTATTGGAGTGGATACACAACTCACAAAAAATACAAGAAGTCGACTAGGTGGATTGGTCCGAGTGAAGAGAAAAAAAAGCCATACGGAACTCAAAATCTTTTCCGGAGATATTCATTTTCCTGAAGAGGCAGATAAGATATTAGGTGGCAGTTTGATACCACCAGAAAGAGAAAAAAAAGATTCTAAGGAATCAAAAAAAAGGAAAAATTGGGTTTATGTTCAACGGAAAAAAATTCTCAAAAGCAAGGAAAAGTATTTTGTTTCGGTTCGACCTGCAGTCGCATATGAAAGGGACGAAGGGAGAAATTTAGCAACACTTTTCCCGCAAGATCTCCTGCAAGAAGAGGATAATCTCCAACTTCGACTTGTCAATTTTATTTCTCATGAAAATAGCAAGTTAACTCAAAGAATTTATCACACGAATAGTCAATTCGTTCGAACTTGCTTAGTAGTGAATTGGGAACAAGAAGAAAAAGAGGTGGCTCGTGCTTCCCTTGTTGAGGTAAGAACAAATGATCTGATTCGCGATTTCCTAAGAATTGAGTTAGTCAAGTCCACTATTTCGTATACACGAAGAAGGTATGATAGGACAAGTGCAGGACCGATTCCCAATAATAGGTTAGATCGCAACAATACCAATTCCTTTTATTCCAAGGCGAAGATTCAATCACTTAGCCAACATCAAGAAGCTATTGGCACCTTGTTGAATCGAAATAAAGAATACCCATCTTTGATGATTTTGTCGGCATCCAACTGTTGTCGAATTGGTTTATTCAAGAATTCGAAATATCCCAATGCGGTAAAAGAATCGAATCCTAGAATTCCTATTCGAGATATTTTTGGGCTCTTAGGCGCTATTGTACCTAGTATATCGAATTTTTCTTCATCTTACTATTTATTAACGCATAATCAGATCTTGTTAAAAAAATACTTGTTCCTTGACAATTTGAAACAAACCTTCCAAGTACTTCAAGGACTTAAATACTCCTTAATAGATGAAAATAAAAGGATTTCGAATTTCGACAGTAACATCATGTTGGATCCATTCCATTTGAATTGGCACTTTCTCCATCATGACTCGTGGGAGAAGACATCGGCAATAATTCACCTTGGACAATTTTTTTGCGAAAATGTATGTCTATTTAAATCGCACATAAAAAAATCTGGTCAAATTTTCATTGTTAATATGGACTCCTTTGTTATAAGAGCAGCTAAGCCTTATTTGGCCACTATAGGAGCAACTGTTCATGGTCATTATGGAAAAATCCTTTACAAAGGAGATAGGTTAGTTACCTTTATATATGAAAAATCGAGATCTAGTGATATAACGCAAGGTCTTCCAAAAGTAGAACAAATCTTCGAAGCGCGTTCAATTGATTCACTATCGCCGAATCTCGAAAGGAGAATTGAGGATTGGAATGAGCGTATACCAAGAATTCTTGGGGTTCCCTGGGGATTCTTGATTGGAGCTGAGCTAACCATAGCCCAAAGTCGTATCTCTTTGGTTAATAAGATCCAAAAGGTTTATAGATCCCAAGGGGTACAGATCCATAATAGACATATAGAGATTATTATACGCCAAGTAACATCAAAAGTACGGGTTTCCGAAGATGGAATGTCTAATGTTTTTTTACCTGGGGAATTAATAGGACTATTGCGAGCGGAACGAGCAGGGCGGGCTTTGGATGAATCGATCTATTATCGGGCAATCTTATTGGGAATAACAAGGGCTTCCCTGAATACCCAAAGTTTCATATCTGAAGCAAGTTTTCAAGAAACTGCTCGAGTTTTAGCAAAAGCTGCCCTACGAGGTCGTATTGATTGGTTGAAAGGCCTGAAAGAAAACGTAGTTCTGGGGGGGATTATACCTGTTGGTACCGGATTCCAAAAATTTGTGCATCGTTCCCCACAAGACAAGAACCTTTATTTCGAAATTCAAAAAAAAAATCTATTCGCGTCGGAAATGAGAGATATTTTGTTTCTCCATACAGAATTAGTTTCTTCTGATTCTGACGTAACAAACAATTTCTATGAGACATCAGAACCCCCATTTATACGATTTAAGGATACATAAAGCAGATTTTTTTTACTTTAATTTAAACTAGACTTTTGACCTTAGAATGCTAACAGGTCTTATTTTAGATTTTGTATTTTAATATTTTAATAAGTAAAAGAAGTCAGTGTAGAAGGTTCCATCGGAACAATTATTATTTATTTCAAGCTATTTCGGCTCTTTCTTAATCTTCAAAAAGAAATCAATTCCGTAATGGTAAAACGAAAAAAAAAGGAAGTGTGGAAAAAATGACAAGAAGATATTGGAATATCAATTTGAAAGAGATGATAGAAGCGGGAGTTCATTTTGGTCATGGTATTAAGAAATGGAATCCTAAAATGGCCCCTTACATCTCGGCAAAGCGTAAAGGTACTCATATTACAAATCTCGCTAGAACGGCTCGTTTTTTATCAGAAGCTTGTGATTTAGTTTTTGATGCAGCAAGTCAGGGAAAAAGCTTCTTAATTGTTGGTACCAAAAAAAGAGCAGCGGATTTAGTAGCATCAGCTGCAATAAGGTCTCGTTGTCATTATGTTAATAAAAAGTGGTTCAGTGGTATGTTAACGAATTGGTCGATTACCAAAACTAGACTTTCTCAATTTAGAGACTTAAGAGCAGAAGAAAAGATGGGAAAATTCCACCATCTCCCAAAAAGAGATGTGGCAATCTTAAAGAGAAAATTATCTACCTTGCAAAGATATCTCGGCGGGATCAAATATATGACGAAGTTGCCTGACATTGTGATCGTCCTTGATCAGCAAAAAGAGTATATAGCTCTTCGGGAATGTGCCATTTTGGGGATTCCTACTATTTCTTTAGTCGATACAAATTGTGACCCGGATCTCGCGAATATATCGATTCCTGCCAACGATGATACTATGACTTCAATTCGATTGATTCTTAACAAATTAGTATTTGCAATTTGTGAGGGACGTTCTCTCTATATAAGAAATCGTTGATTAAGATTAAGAAGAATAGTTAATTCTTGAGCAACTGCGTGGATTTATGGGATCAGTTACTATTCTTTTTTGTTTTGCATAGATAAAAGAAGGGGAATATTGATATATATTAGAGGGTATTGATATATATTATGATCTGATGTGATTTCTTGGTATCCTAAATATAAGATTAATACTTCAAGTTGCTGAGTTGAGAAAGAGATGGTTGAATCAAAAGAATTGCTTTTTTGAAGTTCAATTTTTATCAGAGGACAATATGAATATTACACCATGTTCTATTAAAACACTCAAGGGGTTATACGATATATCGGGTGTAGAAGTAGGCCAACACTTCTATTGGCAAATAGGAGGTTTCCAAATTCATGCCCAAGTACTCATCACTTCTTGGGTCGTAATTACTATCTTGCTAGGTTCAGTTATCATAGTTGTTCGGAATCCACAAACCATCCCGACCGACGGTCAGAATTTCTTCGAATATGTCCTTGAGTTTATTCGAGACTTGAGCAAAACTCAGATTGGAGAAGAATATGGTCCCTGGGTTCCCTTTATTGGAACTATGTTCCTTTTTATTTTTGTTTCAAATTGGTCGGGTGCTCTTTTACCTTGGAAAATTATAGAGTTACCCCATGGGGAATTAGCAGCGCCCACGAATGATATAAATACTACTGTTGCTTTAGCTTTACTCACATCAGCGGCATATTTTTATGCGGGTCTTAGCAAAAAAGGATTGAGTTATTTCGAGAAATATATTAAACCAACCCCAATCCTTTTACCAATTAACATCCTAGAAGATTTCACAAAACCATTATCGCTTAGTTTTCGACTTTTCGGAAATATATTGGCGGATGAATTAGTCGTTGTTGTTCTTGTTTCTTTAGTCCCCTTAGTAGTCCCTATACCGGTCATGTTTCTTGGATTATTTACAAGCGGTATTCAAGCTCTTATTTTTGCAACGTTAGCCGCAGCCTATATAGGTGAATCCATGGAAGGTCATCATTGAATTGACTAGTTTTCGAAATAGTCTTTTTTTTAGCTTAGCCCAATTCATGCATGGTTCCAGATAATCCTCCTGGTTGGATTGGAAAACTAAAAGTTCAAAATGCGTATGAATATACAACCTAGAGTTGTAGGAGAGAGAATAGACTATATTACGGAATTGTTAAAGTATATATGCATTCAGGGGGGCGGAATCAGGTTAGATCTATATCCTTAATATCTATAAGACAGTCATCTTTTGTGCGGCTTTCTAAGTAATGATTTTGGAATCGGATTCAATAGAAAATGAGAAAATACGCAAACAAAATAGAAGAAACATATGTATATGGGATTTTCTTTATTCCTAAGTTAGATTCATTATCTAATCCGATATATAGAATTCCCCTTTATATGGAATTGGATTCCATATCCAGTTCTATGCAGCATATTGTTATCAATTGTATATCTTGATTTGATTCCTATTGGATTTGGATTAGTTCGATTTCAATAGGGGTTCTTCCTGTATTTCGTCTTTTATTATGGATTAGATGAAGGGGAAAAAATGGGAACTCAAGGATATCGAAGAGTAAAAAAAAGGATGGAATGAAAGAGTGGTTGGTTGGAAAGAAAGAGAAATAGAATAATGAGAATCTTATGGATTTACACAAACCTCTAATGATTAGAAACTAAAAACGAGATCCCGAAGTAGTTCGGACGATTTCGATTATCATTTCAATTTGTACTTTTTAGTTACTTCTACCCAATAGATCTTAGAAGTTCGAAGTAATAATTTCTTGGTTGATTGTATCCTTAACCATTTCTTTTTTTTTGACACGAGGAACTCACCATGAATCCACTAATTGCTGCTGCTTCCGTTATTGCTGCTGGATTGGCCGTAGGGCTTGCTTCTATTGGGCCTGGAGTTGGTCAAGGTACTGCTGCAGGACAAGCTGTAGAAGGTATTGCAAGACAGCCAGAAGCAGAAGGGAAAATACGAGGTACTTTATTGCTTAGTCTAGCTTTTATGGAAGCTTTAACAATTTATGGACTGGTTGTGGCACTAGCGCTTTTATTTGCGAACCCTTTTGTTTAATCCTAAAAAAGAAAAAGAGTCCTTTAGATTAGATACTTTTTTCTTTTTTTAGTAAATTGGTATTTGCTTCTGTAATTTCAAGTATATCAATAATTTACTCCTATTTATTATATTATTCCGGGAATTATTTATTTATCGGGACAGACAATACCCCAGGAACCCCAGGAAGGGCTGATTTGAGCATGATCAATTTAGAGGATATGCTCGCCCTCTTCTTTCCCGTCCTTAGTTTAGGACAGTGGAAAGTCTTTTTCCTTTTATTTTAGGAATTTTGGGAACATTTCAACAAAGGAGATCTTTCACAGGTCAAACGAGAC